TTGAGCTTGATGCAAATGGCTAAAATATCTTCTGCTTTATATGATTATCAATCAAATAAAAAGTTATTTTATGTATCAATCCTTACATCTCCTACCACAGGTGGGGTGACGGCCAGCTTTGGTATGTTGGGAGATATCATTATTGCCGAACCCAATGCTTACATTGCATTTGCGGGTAAAAGAGTAATTGAACAAACATTGAATAAGACAGTACCTGAGGATTCACAAGTGGCTGAATATTTATTCCATAAGGGCTTATTCGATCCAATCGTACCACGTAATCCTTTAAAGGGCGTTCTGGGTGAGTTATTTCGGCTACATGCTTTCTTTCCTTTGAATAAAAATTAGATCGATCAAGTAGAGCCTTAGAGTCTTAATTTAATAAGAGTATTAATTTATTAAAACTTAATAAAATTTTTTATGTGTGGTGATCAAGTAGTTATTTAATTTATAGGAATCAAATATAGGAATCAAAGTAAAAATACGAAGAATGGATTTTTTCTTTGGTAACATAAGATTTAATTGTAGAAAGAATCATCCAGATCATCTTTTTATCGATATTCCTGGTTACTAACCAGGAAATCCCTATTAAAAAAAATAAAAGAGTGAATTCTTTACTTCCGTGAAATTGGTTAACAAGGTCTTGCATCTTTCTATATCTCCCAAAAATCACCCCCCACTAAAAATCCTTTTTGTTGGGTCGTATTATTATAATGAATTCTTTGAGAATTTGTAATAAATCCTTTCTTTAGTAAATTTTATAAAATTATTAAATTTATAAGACAAGAACAAGATAATAACTAATAATACGAATAATATAAAGGGTGGATTATCATACATATATTTCATGTAGAAACATGTAGAAAGATTTATAGGTCCATTTATTTACATATTTATTGGATTTTATTAATTAATATATATTTATTAAAACATATACTTATATACTCCCTATTAAGTATATATACTCACTTAGGTATACTTAGTATAATATAACAATTATATATGAATTATAATATATCTTTATAACAATATAAGGATAAAGTTAAAATATTAATATAAAACAATAAATATAACAATAAATAACAGGTACAAATATTAAATCGAGGTACCCATTCTATGATAACTCTCAACAGCTTCCCCTCAATTTTTGTGCCTTTAGTGGGCTTAGTATTTCCGGCAATTGCAATGGCTTCTTTATCTCTTTATGTTCAAAAAAACAAGATTTTTTAGATACAATAAGGACGAATCCTTTTTTTTTTCAAGACTTACTTGGATCATAACACGGATATCTATTTAGTAGAATATGGTATAACATGTGGCTTCCTTCGGTCATAAGCTCTTATGTATGTATAAACATGATATTATGGGTAAATGAATTATCACTATTTTCAAATAGATCGGGATCGGGGAGAATTTCTGAAATGTAAAGTCAATATATCTATATGTATTCGGAAATCATGTGAAAGGGATGTTACTATTTTAGTTTGGACCTAAGAAATTCGATGAATTACCCCTAAACGTTCACATCATAATAGTGCTGGTTGATGAGAGTTACTTCGGAAACAAAAAAAAGTAAAATAAAATTTATTTTTGTTATTCTCCCAATTCCAATAAAATGCAACTAGGTCTAGTTATAGTATGAGTTGGCGATCAGAACGTATATGGATAGAACTTATAGCGGGGTCCCGAAAAACAAGTAATTTCTGCTGGGCCTTTATTCTTTTTTTAGGTTCATTAGGGTTTTTATTGGTTGGAACGTCCAGTTATTTTGGTAGGAATTTTATATCTTTATTTCCTTCTCAGCAAATAATTTTTTTTCCACAAGGGATCGTGATGTCTTTCTATGGGATCGCAGGTCTTTTTATTAGCTCCTATTTGTGGTGCACAATTTCGTGGAATGTAGGTAGTGGTTATGATCGATTCGATATAAAAGAGGGCGTAGTGTGTATTTTTCGTTGGGGATTTCCTGGAAAAAATCGTCGCATATTCCTCCGATTCCTTATGAAAGACATTCAGTCCATCAGAATAGAAATTAAAGAAGGTATTTATGCTCGTCGTGTCCTTTATATGGAAATCAAAGGCCAGGGGGCCATTCCCTTGACTCGTACTGATGAGAATTTGACTCCACGAGAAATTGAGCAAAAAGCTGCTGAATTGGCCTATTTCTTGCGTGTACCAATTGAAGTATTTTGAAAAAAGGAACTGAAGAATGAATACTTTGCAAGAGAGAAAAAACTCAAGAATCCTCGTTTTTTTATATAGCATAACTTAACTGAAGTTTCTTCAGAACGCTTATTCGAACCAAAGCAAACGCTACGAAATAATTCTAAAACAAAATTGTTTGTGTCCACAATTTTTTTATGCGTATGTAAACCCACTTAACTCAATTCAGTAACAAATCTAAATACTAGATTCATCATATATTAAAACAAAACATTTCATAATAAATCATAATATAATAAAGTAAAGAATTTTTTTTTTTAGAAATATTTGATATTTTGATAGAACGGGAGTTCTTTCGTCTCGCAATCCGACTACTATTAATTTGAAGTGGGCTTTTTCTTATTCTATTTCTGTATTCTTTCTAAATTCAAGGACTAACCACTGTACTGAATCACAAAAAAAATCGGAAATAGATTCATGGGCTCGATAACTTGTAATAGAACTTATGCTTGATAGAAATATTAGTATCGTATAGAGTCGACGAACGAGGTGCGTTCAGTAAAAATTAAAAAATTCACAGACGAAAAAATGGCAAAAAAGAAAGTATTAATTTCCCTTCTATATCTTGCATCTATAGTATTTTTGCCTTGGTGGATCTCTCTATCATTTAATAAAAGTCTGGAATCTTGGGTTACAAATTGGTGGAATACTAGGCAATCCGAAATCTTTTTGAATGATATTCAAGAAAAGAGTATTCTAAAAAAATTCATAGACTTAGAGGAACTCCTACGTTTGGACGAAATGTTAAAGGAATACCCGGAAGCACATTTACAAAAGCCTCGCATCGAAATCTACAAAGAAACGATCCAATTGATCAAGATGCACAATGAGGATCGCACGCATACAATTTTACACTTCTCGACAAATATAATCTGTTTCGTTATTCTAAGTGGTTATTCTATTATAGGTAATGAAGAACTTGCTATTCTTAACTCTTGGGTTCAAGAATTCCTATATAACTTAAGCGACACAATAAAAGCTTTTTCTATTCTTTTATTAACTGATTTATGTATAGGATTCCATTCGCCCCACGGTTGGGAACTAATGATTGGCTCTGTCTACAAAGATTTTGGATTTGCTCATAATGATCAAATTATATCCGGTCTTGTTTCTACTTTTCCAGTCATTTTAGATACAATTTTTAAATATTGGATCTTTCGTTATTTAAATCGTGTATCTCCTTCACTTGTAGTGATTTATCATTCAATGAATGACTGAAAAATGATTGAACGATCCAATTATAATATTTGTTACTTTGTGGATAAGCAAAACATTCAAAATTGTACTTATTCTTTCTACCCATCCAAGGGATTCCTTCAATATTCCAGTAAAATTATTTATATTTAAGTAAATAGCAAAATTATAGATAGGGAACTATACTAGCGACCTGCCTAATTTTATTGTATAAATTTTCGGGATCAATGATTGGACCATGCAAACTAAAAATACCTTTTCTTGGATAAAGAAAGAGATTACTCGATCCATTTCCGTATCGCTCATGATATATATAATAACCCAGGCACCCCTTTCAAATGCATATCCCATTTTTGCACAGCAGGGTTATGAAAATCCACGAGAAGCGACTGGCCGTATTGTATGTGCCAATTGCCATTTAGCTAATAAACCCGTGGATATCGAGGTTCCACAAGCGGTACTTCCTGATACTGTATTTGAAGCAGTTGTTCGAATTCCTTATGATCTGCAACTGAAACAAGTTCTTGCTAATGGTAAAAAAGGAGCTTTGAATGTAGGGGCTGTTCTTATTTTACCCGAGGGGTTTGAATTAGCCCCTCCCGATCGTATTTTGCCCGAGATAAAAGAAAAGATAGGAAATCTGTCTTTTCAGAGCTATCGCCCCACTAAAAAAAATATTCTTGTGATAGGTCCTGTTCCTGGTCAGAAATATAGTGAAATCACCTTTCCTATTCTTTCCCCGGACCCCGCTACTAAGAAAGATGTTCACTTCTTAAAATATCCCATATACGTAGGCGGGAACAGGGGAAGGGGTCAGATTTATCCCGACGGGAGCAAGAGTAACAATAATGTTTATAATGCTACAGCAGCAGGTATAGTAAGCAAAATCATACGAAAAGAAAAGGGGGGGTACGAAATAACCATAGCGAATGCATCGGATGGACGTCAAGTGGTTGATATTATCCCTCCAGGACCGGAACTTCTTGTTTCAGAGGGCGAATCCATCCAACTTGATCAACCATTAACGAGTAATCCTAATGTGGGTGGATTTGGTCAGGGGGATGCGGAAATAGTACTTCAAGATCCATTACGTGTCCAAGGTCTTTTGCTATTCTTGGCATCTGTTATTTTGGCACAAATCTTTTTGGTTCTTAAAAAGAAACAGTTTGAGAAGGTTCAATTGTCCGAAATGAATTTCTAGATCCGCGGATTTATCAACATCAAGCTCTAAAAATAAACAAATTTTTGTTGGCAATTATGTTATGTAATTATGTATAATCAAAAAAATTTTGCTTGTTTATATTCTTTCTTCTACCGGATTTCGGGAATTACTTATACCGCATTACTGGTCATAGTATATTGTGAAGAAGACTATTTGATTTTACTTAACTCTTCTTTATTTCTTTGTTTTTTCAATCCAAATTCAAACGGTATGATATAGAACGAATCAATAGTTTTATATTTGAATAGAACCAAAACAAAAGATAAATAAGCGGAGAATATAAACCAAAGTATAAATGAGAGGAACAAAGGATTTTAGGGGGGATTGTTCGTCTACTAGTCCTTGACACAAGAAACGGAAT